GCTAGCGTAGCTTAATGCAAAGCATAACACTGAAGATGTTAAGACGGGCCCTAGAAAGCTCCGCATGCACAAAGGCATGGTCCTGACCTTATTATTAGCTTTCGCTCAACTTACACATGCAAGTATCCGCACCCCCGTGAGTATGCCCTCAATCCCCCACCCGGGGACAAGGAGCGGGCATCAGGCACATAACTTAGCCCAAGACGCCTAGCCAAGCCACACCCCCAAGGGAATTCAGCAGTGATAAACATTAAGCCATAAGTGAAAACTTGACTCAGTTAGAGCTAATAGGGCCGGTAAAACTCGTGCCAGCCACCGCGGTTAAACGAGAGGCCCTAGTTAATAATATTACGGCGTAAAGGGTGGTTAAGGAGCACGATTAAATAAAGCCGAACAGCCCCCCGGCCGTCATACGCTTCCGGGAGCTGGAAGTCCAACCCCACGAAAGTGGCTTTAGTGAAATTTGCCTGACCCCACGAAAGCTGAGGGACAAACTGGGATTAGATACCCCACTATGCTCAGCCATAAACCCAGACATTTACATACAATTACATGTCCGCCCGGGTACTACAAGCATCAGCTTAAAACCCAAGGGACCTGACGGTGCCTCAGACCCCCCTAGAGGAGCCTGTTCTAGAACCGATAACCCCCGTTAAACCTCACCACTTCTAGTCAACCCAGCCTATATACCGCCGTCGCCAGCTTACCCTATGAAGGTAATAAAAGTAAGCAAAATGGGCACAACCCAGAACGTCAGGTCGAGGTGTAGCGCACGAAGTGGGAAGAAATGGGCTACATTTTCTATTATAGAACACTACGAATATGCAACATGAAATAGTGCTTGAAGGAGGATTTAGTAGTAAAAAGGAAAAAGAGTGTCCTTTTGAACCCGGCTCTGAGGCGCGTACACACCGCCCGTCACTCTCCCCTGTCAACATGCAATTAAAATATTTAAACCCAAAGCGCCGACAAGGGGAGGCAAGTCGTAACATGGTAAGTGTACCGGAAGGTGCACTTGGATTAACCCAGGGCGTGGCTGAGTAAGTTAAGCATCTCACTTACACCGAGAAGACATCTATGCAAATTAGATCACCCTGAGCCAAACAGCTAGCTCAAAAACTTTAACAGCCAACAACATTAAAAATAAAATTATTTTAACTACTAAATTAAACCATTCTTTTACCTGAGTATGGGAGACAGAAAAGGTCGAACCTGAAGCAATAGAGAAAGTACCGCAAGGGAAAGCTGAAAGAGAAATGAAATAACCCATAAAAGCAATAAAAAGCAAAGATTAAATCTTGTACCTTTTGCATCATGATTTAGCAAGTACCCTCAAGCAAAGAGTCCTATAGTTTGAAACCCCGAAACCAAGTGAGCTACCCCGAGACAGCCTATAAAATTAGGGCGAACCCGTCTCTGTGGCAAAAGAGTGGGAAGAGCTCCGGGTAGAAGTGATAGACCTACCGAACTTGGTGATAGCTGGTCGCTTAAGAAATGGATAGAAGTTCAGCCCCATACCCCTCGAGCCAAATACCACTACCACATGGCCAAGAGTAAAATATGGGAGTTAGTTGAAGGGGGTACAGCCCCTTCAACCAAGGATACAACCTTATTAGGAGAATAAAGATCATAACTTGAAAGACTTGCTGTCTTAGTGGGCCTAAAAGCAGCCACCTGAATAGAAAGCGTTAAAGCTCAAACAGAAAATAGTCTATTATACTGATAAAAAATCTTATTTCCCTCTAGTTATTAAGCCAATTCATGCCCCCATGAAAGAGATTATGCTAAAATGAGTAACGAGAAGGCCCGCCCTTCTCCCGGCACAAGTGTAAATCAGATCGGACAAGCCACTGGAAATTAACGAACCCAAACCAAGAGGGCAGTGTGAATTGCAAAAAAATCAAGAAGACTTCACAGTTAGAAATCGTTAACCCCACACCGGAGTGCCAACAAGGGAAAGACTAAAAGAAAGGGAAGGAACTCGGCAAACACAAGCCTCGCCTGTTTACCAAAAACATCGCCTCCTGCGACTTTTTATGTATAGGAGGTCCAGCCTGCCCAGTGACTACGGGTTCAACGGCCGCGGTATTTTGACCGTGCAAAGGTAGCGCAATCACTTGTCTTTTAAATAAAGACCTGTATGAATGGCTAGACGAGGGCTTAGCTGTCTCCCCTTTCCAGTCAGTGAAATTGATCTATCCGTGCAGAAGCGGATATACCTCTACAAGACGAGAAGACCCTTTGGAGCTTAAGGTACAAAACTTAATCACGTTAAACAACTTTATAAGGAAATAAGAACCTAGTGATACATAAGATTTTACCTTCGGTTGGGGCGACCACGGAGGAAAGACAAGCCTCCAAGAGGAAAGGGCATGTACCCTAAAGCCTAGAGGAACCTCTCTACGCCGCAGAACATCTGACCAATAATGATCCGGCATAAAGCCGATCAGCGGACCAAGTTACCCTAGGGATAACAGCGCAATCCTCTCCCAGAGTCCATATCGACGAGGGGGTTTACGACCTCGATGTTGGATCAGGACATCCTAATGGTGCAGCCGCTATTAAGGGTTCGTTTGTTCAACGATTAAAGTCCTACGTGATCTGAGTTCAGACCGGAGTAATCCAGGTCAGTTTCTATCTGTAACGCTACTTTTCCTAGTACGAAAGGATCGGAAAAGAGGGGCCCATGCCTAAAGCACGCCCCACCCCTAATTAATGAAAACAAATAAAATAAGTAAAGGGAGGGCCAAAGCCCAACGCCAAAATAAGGCTATACTGGGGTGGCAGAGCATGGTAAATTGCAAAAGGTCTAAGCCCTTTCAACCAGAGGTTCAAGTCCTCTTCCCAGTTATGCTAGACATCTTAATAACCCACCTAATTAACCCTCTAAGCTATATCGTCCCTGTCCTACTAGCAGTAGCCTTTTTAACCCTAGTTGAACGAAAGGTCTTAGGATATATACAATTGCGTAAGGGCCCTAATGTAGTCGGGCCCTACGGACTACTTCAACCTATTGCAGATGGGGTTAAACTATTTATTAAAGAACCTGTACGCCCCTCTACATCATCACCATTTTTATTTTTAGCCGCCCCCATTTTAGCACTTACCCTAGCTATGATATTATGAGCCCCCATACCTATACCTTACCCAATCATCGACTTAAACTTGGGGATGCTCTTCATTCTAGCCCTCTCAAGTCTTGCAGTTTATTCTATTCTAGGCTCAGGATGAGCATCCAATTCTAAATATGCACTCATCGGGGCTCTACGAGCAGTTGCTCAAACAATTTCTTATGAAGTTAGCCTTGGACTTATCCTTCTCTCACTAATTATTTTTTCCGGGGGCTATACCCTACAAACGTTTAACGTTGCCCAAGAAAGTGTTTGATTATTAATTCCAGCATGACCCCTAGCTGCAATATGATATATCTCAACCCTCGCAGAAACAAACCGAGCACCGTTTGACCTCACAGAGGGGGAATCGGAACTGGTGTCCGGATTTAACGTAGAATATGCAGGGGGCCCCTTTGCCTTATTTTTTCTGGCCGAATATGCCAATATTTTATTAATAAATACTCTCTCAGCCGTACTTTTTTTAGGCTCCTCCCACCTCCCTTACGCCCCTGAACTTACGGCCATTACTTTAATAACCAAGGCCGCACTCCTCTCCATCATATTTTTGTGGGTCCGAGCCTCGTACCCCCGATTTCGATATGATCAGCTTATACATCTAGTTTGAAAAAACTTCTTACCACTAACACTAGCCCTGGTTCTATGACACATCGCCCTCCCTATTGCACTGGGCGGACTTCCCCCTCAACTATAAAACAGGAACCGTGCCCGAATGCCCAGGGACCACTTTGATAGAGTGGCATATAGGGGTTAAAGTCCCCTCAGTTCTTAGAAAAAAGGGGGTTGAACCCATGCTTAAGAGATCAAAACTCTTTGTGCTTCCTCTACACCATTTTCTAGGATGGGGTCAGCTAATCAAGCTTTCGGGCCCATACCCCGAACATGACGGTTAAAGTCCCTCCTCCATCAATGAACCCTTATGTACTAATAATTTTGTTATCTAGTCTGGGACTAGGGACCACCCTGACCTTTGCTAGCTCCCACTGGCTACTGGCCTGAATAGGGCTAGAGATTAATACCCTAGCGATTATTCCCCTAATGGCACAGCACCACCACCCACGTGCAGTTGAAGCCACCACAAAATACTTCCTAACTCAGGCCACCGCCGCAGCCATGATCCTGTTTGCAGGTACTACAAACGCCTGAATCACAGGCACCTGAGATTTAACAAATATGTTGAACCCCCTAGCCAGCTCACTGGTTATTACTGCTCTAGCACTAAAAATTGGATTAGCACCAATACACCTCTGAATACCAGAAGTTCTGCAAGGACTGGACCTCACTACGGGTCTAATTATGTCCACTTGACAAAAACTTGCCCCCCTAGCCCTCATTGTTCAAACAGCCCAAAATGTTGACCCCACACTTCTCACAATGTTAGGACTTTTATCCACTCTTATTGGGGGGTGAGGAGGCCTTAACCAAACCCAACTACGAAAAATTCTAGCATACTCATCAATTGCACATATAGGCTGAATGATTATTGTTTTGCAATACGCCCCCCAACTCACTCTCCTTGCCCTCCTCACCTATATTTTTATAACCTCAGCAGCATTTCTAACACTAAAACTATATTCTGCAACAAAGATTAATGCTCTCGCCTTAACCTGATCAAAAAACCCAGCCCTCTCTGCCACTACAGCCCTTGTTCTCCTATCACTAGCCGGCCTCCCCCCACTGACTGGGTTTATACCAAAGTGGTTAATTCTACAAGAACTAGCAAAACAAAATTTCCCTATTACAGCCACAATTATGGCCCTAGCAGCCCTCCTCAGCCTCTACTTCTACTTGCGACTCTGTTACGCAATGACACTTACCATGTCACCTAACATCATTAGTTCCATAATGCCCTGGCGTGTTAACACCACCCAAACCTCGCTCTCACTAACACTTCTTACCTCAGCCGCATTAGGCCTTCTCCCTCTTACCCCCGCCATTGTAGCACTAACCACCTAGGAATTTAGGATAAATTAGACCAAGGGCCTTCAAAGCCCTAAGTAGAAGTTAAAATCTTCTAATTCCTGATAAGACCTACAAGACTCTATCTTGCATTTTATGAGTGCAAATCAAATGTTTTAATTAAACTAAGGCCTTTCTAGATGGGAAGGCCTCGATCCTACAAGTTCTTAGTTAACAGCTAAGCGCTCAAGCCAGCGAGCATCCATCTACCTTTCCCGCCGTTAGCCTAGTAAGGCGGGAAAGCCCCGGCAGGGTATAAGTCTGCGTCTTTGGATTTGCAATCCAACGTGATGCTTCACTACGAGGCTTGATAGAGAAAGGGTTTAAACCTCTGTGTACGGGGCTACAACCCGCCGCCTAAACGCTCGGCCACTCTACCTGTGGCAATTACACGCTGATTCTTTTCTACAAACCACAAAGACATTGGTACCCTTTATCTTGTATTTGGTGCCTGAGCCGGAATAGTTGGGACCGCCCTAAGCCTCCTCATTCGTGCCGAGCTAAGTCAGCCCGGCTCTCTCCTAGGCGACGACCAAATTTATAATGTAATCGTAACCGCCCACGCTTTCGTGATAATTTTCTTTATAGTTATGCCCATTCTCATTGGGGGATTTGGCAACTGACTTGTACCACTAATGATCGGCGCACCCGACATGGCATTCCCGCGAATAAATAATATAAGCTTTTGACTTCTTCCCCCATCCTTCCTCCTACTACTTGCCTCCTCAGGAGTTGAAGCTGGAGCCGGAACTGGCTGAACAGTATACCCACCCCTCGCTGGTAATTTAGCCCACGCGGGGGCCTCAGTAGACCTAACTATCTTTTCACTTCACCTAGCAGGAGCATCCTCAATTTTAGGTGCTATTAATTTTATTACTACAACCATTAATATGAAACCCCCTGCCATCTCCCAATACCAAACACCTTTATTCGTGTGAGCTGTTCTTGTAACAGCAGTACTTCTCCTACTATCGCTACCCGTTCTAGCCGCTGGGATCACAATGCTTCTCACGGACCGTAATTTAAATACTACATTCTTTGACCCGGCAGGAGGGGGAGATCCAATTCTATACCAACACCTGTTTTGATTCTTTGGTCACCCAGAAGTATATATTCTTATTTTACCCGGGTTTGGAATTATTTCCCATGTTGTAGCCTATTACGCCGGTAAAAAAGAACCTTTCGGCTACATGGGTATGGTCTGGGCTATGATGGCTATTGGCCTCCTGGGATTTATTGTTTGAGCACATCACATATTCACCGTTGGTATAGACGTAGATACTCGAGCCTATTTCACCTCCGCCACAATAATTATTGCCATCCCAACAGGCGTGAAAGTATTTAGCTGACTCGCCACTTTACACGGGGGCTCCATCAAATGAGAAACACCCATACTCTGGGCCCTTGGTTTTATTTTCCTATTTACCGTAGGAGGACTAACAGGGATTGTACTAGCCAACTCATCTCTAGACATTGTTTTACATGACACATACTATGTAGTTGCCCACTTCCACTATGTTTTATCAATGGGGGCCGTCTTTGCTATTATAGCAGCCTTTGTACACTGATTCCCTCTATTTTCAGGCTACACACTTAATGACACCTGAACTAAAATCCACTTTGGTGTAATGTTCATCGGCGTTAACCTCACATTTTTCCCTCAACATTTTCTGGGATTGGCCGGTATACCACGACGATATTCTGATTATCCCGATGCCTATGCCCTGTGAAACACAGTATCATCTATTGGGTCTCTTATTTCTTTAGTAGCAGTAATCATGTTTTTATTTATTTTATGAGAAGCCTTTGCCGCTAAACGAGAAGTATCCTCAGTCGAACTAACTATAACAAATGTGGAATGACTCCACGGCTGCCCTCCCCCCTACCACACATTTGAAGAACCGGCATTTGTCCAAATTCAATCAAACTAACGAGAAAGGAAGGAATTGAACCCCCATATGCTGGTTTCAAGCCAGCCACATAACCACTCTGTCACTTTCTTCTGAGATATTAGTAAAATACAATTACATCACCTTGTCAAGGTGAAATCGCAAGTTAGACTCTTGTATATCTTTACATTTAATGGCACATCCCACACAACTAGGATTCCAAGACGCAGCATCGCCCGTTATAGAAGAACTTCTTCATTTCCATGATCACGCCCTAATAATTGTATTTTTGATTAGCACCTTAGTACTCTACATTATCATCGCAATAGTCTCAACTAAACTCACCAACAAATATATTTTAGACTCCCAAGAAATTGAAATTGTATGAACCGTATTACCAGCTGTTATTTTAGTCCTAATTGCACTCCCATCCCTACGAATTCTTTATCTTATAGATGAGATTAATGACCCACACTTAACAATTAAAGCCATAGGCCATCAATGATACTGAAGCTACGAATACACCGACTATGAGGATCTGGGCTTTGACTCCTACATAATTCCAACCCAAGATCTTACGCCAGGCCAATTCCGGCTCCTCGAAACAGACCATCGCATAGTTGTTCCCATAGAATCCCCCATCCGCATTCTCGTGTCTGCAGAAGATGTACTTCACTCTTGAGCAGTTCCATCCCTAGGGGTAAAAATAGATGCTGTACCAGGCCGACTAAATCAAACTGCCTTTATTGCTTCACGTCCTGGAGTGTTTTATGGACAATGCTCTGAAATTTGTGGAGCCAACCACAGTTTTATACCTATCGTAGTTGAGGCTGTTCCACTAGAACATTTTGAAAACTGATCTTCCCTTATGTTAGAAGACGCCTCACTAGGAAGCTAATTATTGGATAAAGCATTGGCCTTTTAAGCCAAAGTTTGGTGCCTGCCGACCACCTCTAGTGAAATGCCGCAACTGAACCCCAACCCTTGATTTGCAATTCTAGTATTTTCATGAATCATTTTTCTTACTATTATCCCAACCAAAATTTTGAGCCACGTCGCACCAAATGAATTAATTCCAGTAAGTGAAGAAAAACACAAAACTGAGCCCTGAGACTGACCATGATAGCAAGCTTTTTTGATCAATTTGCAAGCCCGTCTTTTATAGGCATCCCATTAATTGCTATTGCAATTGCACTCCCCTGAGTTATATTTCCCACACCCCCCGCCCGATGAATTAATAACCGACTTATTACCTTACAAACCTGATTTATTAACCGATTTACTAATCAACTGCTCCTCCCCCTAAATGTAGGAGGACATAAGTGAGCACTGCTGCTGGCCTCACTAATAATCTTTTTAATTACTATCAATATGTTAGGCCTCCTCCCCTATACCTTTACACCAACAACCCAACTGTCATTAAATATAGGATTTGCTGTCCCCCTTTGACTGGCAACAGTCATTATTGGTATACGCAACCAACCAACAGTTGCCCTCGGCCACCTCTTACCGGAAGGGACCCCTATTCCACTAATTCCCGTGCTAATTATTATTGAGACAATTAGCCTGTTTATCCGGCCCTTAGCCCTTGGAGTTCGACTTACAGCCAACTTAACGGCGGGTCACCTCTTAATTCAACTTATTGCTACCGCTGTCTTTGTCCTAGCACCAATAATGCCAACAGTAGCCATTTTAACCGCTGCCGTCCTATTTCTTCTAACACTACTAGAAGTTGCAGTAGCAATAATTCAGGCCTATGTATTTGTCCTTCTATTGAGCCTCTACCTACAAGAGAACGTCTAATGGCCCACCAAGCACATGCATATCATATGGTTGATCCAAGCCCATGACCACTAACTGGAGCTATCGGCGCTTTACTAATAACGTCCGGCCTGGCTATCTGGTTTCACTTCCACTCAATAACACTTATAACTCTTGGACTGATTCTATTGATTTTAACAATAATTCAGTGATGACGAGATATTATTCGAGAAGGCACATTTCAAGGTCACCACACACCCCCAGTACAAAAAGGTCTTCGTTACGGAATAATTCTATTTATCACCTCGGAAGTATTTTTCTTTCTAGGATTCTTTTGAGCTTTTTATCACTCAAGTCTGGCCCCAACACCAGAACTGGGAGGATGCTGACCCCCCACTGGCATTATTACATTAGACCCATTTGAAGTTCCCCTACTCAACACGGCCGTACTTCTAGCCTCTGGGGTGACAGTCACATGGGCCCACCACAGTATTATGGAGGGAGAACGAAAACAGGCTATTCAATCCCTTGCACTTACAATTCTATTAGGCCTGTACTTCACCGCCCTTCAAGCCATGGAGTATTATGAAGCACCCTTCACCATTGCAGATGGAGTTTACGGCTCTACGTTTTTTGTTGCTACGGGATTCCACGGACTGCACGTAATTATTGGATCAACCTTCCTTGCCGTATGTCTGCTACGTCAGATTCAGTATCATTTTACCTCTGAACACCATTTTGGTTTTGAAGCCGCCGCCTGATACTGACACTTCGTTGACGTGGTCTGACTCTTCCTTTACGTATCCATCTACTGATGAGGCTCATATCTTTCTAGTATTAGATTAGTACAAGTGACTTCCAATCATTTAGTCTTGGTTAAACCCCAGGGAAAGATAATGAACTTAATCATAACCATTATTGTTATTACAATAGCCCTGTCCTCAATTTTAGCAATCGTATCCTTCTGACTACCTCAAATAAATCCTGACGCAGAGAAGCTATCACCCTACGAATGCGGCTTCGACCCCCTAGGCTCAGCCCGACTACCTTTCTCCCTGCGGTTCTTCCTAGTAGCAATTCTTTTTCTACTATTCGATCTAGAAATTGCCCTTCTTCTCCCCCTGCCTTGGGGAGATCAACTGTTTAACCCCACTGGAACATTCTTCTGGGCCACCATAGTCCTAATTTTGCTAACCCTTGGACTAATTTATGAATGAACTCAAGGGGGCCTAGAATGAGCAGAATAGGGAGTTAGTCCAAAAAAGACCTCTGATTTCGGCTCAGAAAATCGTGGTTTAATTCCACGACCCCCTTATGACACCCGTACACTTTAGCTTTAGCACAGCATTTATTTTAGGCTTAATAGGATTAGCTTTTCATCGCACCCACCTACTATCCGCCCTTTTATGCTTAGAGGGAATAATACTCTCCCTATTTATTGCACTGGCCCTATGAACCCTACAATTTGAGTCAACCAGTTTTTCTACCGCACCAATACTGTTACTGGCCTTTTCCGCCTGTGAAGCAAGCACAGGACTCGCACTCCTAGTAGCCACCGCCCGAACACACGGGAATGATCGCCTACAAAATCTTAATTTATTACAATGCTAAAAGTATTAGTACCAACAATTATGCTATTCCCAACAATTTGATTAATTTCTCCAAAATGACTATGAACAGCTTCGGCCACACATAGCCTCCTAATTGCCATTATCAGCCTCACATGAATAAAATGAACATCTGAAGTTGGATGAACCATAACTAATACTCATTTAGCTACAGACCCCTTGTCAACCCCACTCCTCGTTCTTACGTGCTGACTACTTCCCCTAATAATTTTAGCCAGTCAAAATCACGTTAAACCAGAGCCCATCGCCCGACAACGCCTCTACATCTCCCTCTTGGCTTCTCTCCAAACATTTTTAATTATAGCATTTGGCGCCACAGAAATTATTATGTTTTATATTATATTTGAAGCTACCCTCATCCCGACCCTTATTATTATTACCCGCTGAGGAAATCAAACTGAACGATTGAATGCAGGTATTTACTTTTTATTTTATACCCTAGCAGGCTCCCTACCTCTCCTAGTTGCACTCCTCCTCCTCCAGCAAACTACAGGGACCCTCTCAATACTTGTTATTCAATATACTCAACCATTAATTCTCCACTCCTGAGGGGATAAAATCTGGTGAGCAGGTTGTTTAATTGCATTTTTAGTAAAGATACCCCTATACGGGGTCCATTTGTGACTCCCTAAAGCACACGTAGAAGCCCCCGTTGCAGGCTCAATAGTTCTAGCAGCCGTTCTACTAAAGCTTGGAGGCTACGGAATAATGCGAATAATAATTTTATTAGACCCTCTCTCTAAACAATTAGCATACCCCTTTATTATTCTCGCACTTTGGGGCATTATCATAACCGGGTCCATTTGCCTTCGCCAAACCGACCTCAAATCACTCATTGCATACTCATCTGTTAGCCACATGGGCCTTGTAGCGGGGGGTATTCTTATTCAAACCCCCTGAGGGTTCTCAGGTGCAATTATCTTAATAATTGCCCACGGACTGGTTTCCTCAATATTATTTTGTTTAGCAAATACAGCCTACGAACGAACCCACAGCCGAACCATAATTCTAGCTCGGGGCCTCCAAATAATTTTTCCCCTCACAGCAGCCTGATGATTTGTTGCCAACCTAGCTAATCTAGCACTACCACCCCTCCCAAATCTTATAGGAGAACTAATAATTATTACAACACTATTTAACTGATCTCCTATGACCATTGCACTCACTGGAATAGGAACTCTTATTACAGCAGGGTATTCCCTGTATTTATTTCTTATATCTCAACGAGGGCCGACACCAAACCACATCATTAAACTTCCCCCATTCCACACCCGAGAACATCTGCTAATAACACTCCACTTTGTCCCCATCATCCTTCTTGTAGCAAAGCCCGAGCTAATGTGAGGATGATGTTACTGTAAGTATAATTTAACCAAAATATTAGATTGTGATTCTAAAAACAGGGGTTAAAATCCCCTTACTCACCAAGAAGGGATGAGAATCAATAAGTACTGCTAATCCTTAGGCCCCGGGGTTAAACTCCCCGGCCTTCTTAGGCTTCCGAAGGATAACAGTTCATCCATTGGTCTTAGGAACCAAAAACTCTTGGTGCAAATCCAAGCAGAAGCTATGAATTCAACAACCCTAATTATATCATCCTCCCTAGTGCTCATTCTTCTAATTCTAGTATTTCCCCTATTGACCACACTCAACCCTAAACCACAAGCCCCGGAATGGGCCAGCACCCATGTTAAAACCGCTGTTAGCACCTCATTTTTTATTAGCTTACTCCCACTCATAATTTTTCTAGACCAAGGCCTAGAAACCATCGTCACTAACTGACATTGAATGAATACACAAATATTTGACACAAATATCAGCCTGAAATTTGACCATTACTCCCTTATTTTTACACCCATTGCCCTCTACGTTACCTGATCAATTCTTGAATTTGCCCTCTGATACATACACTCCGACCCCAACATAAACCGATTTTTTAAATACCTCTTATTGTTTTTGGTAGCTATAATTATCCTAGTTACAGCCAACAATATATTTCAGCTATTTATTGGCTGAGAGGGGGTAGGCATTATATCTTTCCTCCTAATCGGCTGATGATACGGACGAGCGGACGCCAACACAGCGGCCCTCCAGGCCGTTATTTATAATCGCGTAGGAGATGTTGGCTTAATTTTAACTATGGCCTGATTTGCAATAAATTTTAACTCCTGAGAAATACAACAAATTTTTTTGCTATCAAAGGACTCTGACACAACAATTCCTTTAATTGGACTCATTCTTGCAGCAACTGGAAAGTCAGCCCAGTTTGGCCTGCACCCATGACTTCCATCTGCCATGGAGGGCCCCACCCCAGTATCTGCCCTACTTCACTCTAGCACAATAGTAGTTGCGGGTATTTTCTTGCTAATTCGCCTACACCCCCTAATAGAGCAGAATAATCTAGCCCTAACAATCTGCCTATGTCTTGGGGCATTAACTACGCTTTTTACCGCCACCTGTGCCCTAACACAAAATGACATTAAGAAAATCGTAGCATTTTCTACATCCAGTCAGCTAGGTCTCATGATAGTTACTATTGGCCTTAACCAACCACAACTTGCATTCCTGCACATCTGTACGCATGCCTTCTTTAAAGCCATATTATTTTTATGCTCGGGGTCAATCATTCATAGCCTAAATGACGAACAGGACATCCGAAAAATAGGTGGACTCCAAAATCTTATGCCCACCACTTCTACCTGTTTAATAATTGGGAGCTTAGCCTTAACAGGAACCCCCTTTTTAGCCGGGTTCTTTTCTAAAGACGCTATTATTGAAGCCCTAAACACCTCTCATCTTAACGCCTGAGCCCTAACACTGACATTAATTGCCACCTCCTTCACGGCCGTATATAGCTTCCGGGTAGTCTTCTTCGTTTCTATGGGCTCTCCACGATTCTTGGCCCTAGCCCCAATTAATGAGAATAATCCCCTAGTCATCAACCCACTAAAACGATTAGCCTGAGGAAGCATCCTTGCAGGACTCGTTATCACCTCAAACTTTCTGCCCTCTAAAACACCAATTATAACCATACCCCCTATATTAAAAATGGCTGCCCTAGCAGTAACGATCACCGGACTTCTAATTGCCATGGAACTTACGACTATGACTAATAAGCAGATTAAGATTTTACCTACGACCTCTCTACACCACTTTTCCAATATATTAGGCTACTTCCCCTCGATTACCCACCGCCTCTCTCCGAAACTTAACCTAGTACTAGGGCAATCAATTGCTACTAAACTTGATCAGACTTGGTTTGAGATTTCTGGACCAAAAGGCCTAGCCTTAACTCAAATCATAATATCAAAAACTGTAAGTGACATTCAACGAGGACTGATTAAAACTTATCTCACTATCTTTTTACTTACTACAACACTAGCCATCCTAATTTGTGGCATTTAAACAGCCCGAAGTGTCCCCCGACTCAACCCCCGGGTAAGCTCCAACACCACCAACAACGTTAGCAATAACACCCAGGCACAAATTACTAATATTGAACCCCCAAAAGAATATATCATTGCGACACCACCGACGTCCCCCCGCAGCAAAGAAAACTCCTTCAACCCATCCACCAGGACCCAAGACCCCTCATATCACACCCCTCAGAATAAACCAGCCGCCAACATCACTCCTACAAAATAAGTCAAAACATAGACTATTACAGAACGACTTCCCCACGCTTCAGGAAAAGGCTCCGCAGCTAAAGCTGCTGAATAGGCAAACACCACCAGCATGCCCCCCAGGTAAATTAAAAACAATACCAATGATAAGAAAGAACCCCCAGAGCTAATCAAGATACCGCACCCAACTCCCGCTGCTACCACTAAACCCAACGCAGCAAAATATGGCGTTGGATTAGAAGCAACCGCAATTAAACCCACGATTAGTCCCACTAATAATAAAAACATAAAATAGGTCATAATTCTTGCTCGGACTTTAACCGAGACCAATGACTTGAAGAACCATCGTTGTAGTTCAACTACAAGAACTAATGGCAAGCCTACGAAAAACCCATCCACTTATCAAAATCGCTAATGATGCACTAGTTGACCTCCCAACCCCTTCAAATATTTCAGTTTGATGAAACTTTGGCTCCCTCCTGGGCCTCTGTTTAATTTCCCAGATTCTCACAGGCTTATTTTTAGCAATACATTACACCTCAGACATTTCAACTGCATTTTCCTCAGTTAATCACATCTGCCGAGATGTAAACTACGGCTGACTAATTCGAAACTTACACGCCAACGGCGCATCATTCTTTTTTATCTGTATTTACATACACATTGCCCGAGGACTTTACTACGGATCCTACCTCTACAAAGAAACCTGAAATATCGGCGTAGTCCTTCTCCTACTAGTTATAATAACTGCTTTTGTGGGATACGTACTACCATGAGGGCAAATGTCATTTTGAGGTGCAACAGTTATTACTAATCTACTCTCGGCAGTTCCTTACATAGGAGACGCCTTAGTACAATGAATCTGAGGGGGATTTTCAGTGGACAACGCAACCCTTACTCGATTTTTCGCCTTCCACTTCCTCCTCCCATTTGTCGTCGCCGCCGCAACTATTTTACACCTTTTATTCCTACACGAAACAGGATCTAATAATCCCGCCGGACTAAATTCCGACGCAGACAAAATCTCCTTTCACCCCTACTTTTCATATAAAGATCTTTTAGGATTTGTTATTATACTTATAGCCCTAACGTCCTTAGCATTATTCTCACCCAACCTATTGGGCGACCCAGAAAACTTCACCCCCGCGAACCCACTTGTCACGCCCCCTCATATTAAACCTGAATGATATTTCCTATTTGCCTACGCCATTCTGCGATCTATTCCAAATAAATTAGGGGGTGTTCTTGCACTATTATTTTCCATCTTAGTGCTCATGGTTGTACCCATTCTACACACATCAAAACAACGAGGACTAACATTTCGCCCAATCACTCAATTCTTATTCTGAACCTTAGTAGCAGATATAGTAATTTTAACATGAATTGGGGGTATACCTGTAGAACACCCATATATTATCATTGGGCAAATTGCGTCAGTACTTTACTTTGCACTCTTTCTAATTCTCGTACCTCTAGCAGGATGGGTAGAGAACAAAGCATTAAAATGAGCTTGCCTTAGTAGCTTAGTCTTGAAAGCATCGGTCTTGTAATCCGAAGATCGAGGGTTAAACCCCCTCCTAATGCCCAGAAAAAGGAGATTCTAACTCCCACCGCTGGCTCCCAAAGCCAGAATTCTAAGTTAAACTATCTTCTGGTTGTAACCATTTGATGTGAACATATATGTACGATATTTAATATATGTCTATGTATTATCACCATACAATTATTTTAACCTAAAAGCAAGTACTAAAATTTCAAATAAACATGGACTAAAAACCCAACAATCAACTTACGTGAGGTACTAAAAGATTTTAACACAACATTCTAATTATTTAAACATATAGCGTCAACCTGAATATGAATGTTTAAAACACATATCTATGTATTATCACCATACAATTATTTTAACCTGAAAGCAAGAACTAAATAATCATACTTCAAAACTAAATATGAAAAATCAATTAATAATTATTCTAAACATAAATTAACTATTCCACTAATATTGGATCGCAGATGTAAGATATTGAATTACTCCACCAACTTTCAAATAAAGGCATATGAGAGACCACCTACGGGAATAAATTAAGGCATATTATTCATGATAGAATCAGGGACTTAAACAGTGGGGGTGGCCCTCCTGAATTATTTCTTGCATCTGATTAAACATCTCATGGACAGTCGGTGTAGACCCCCCCGTCAAATCTCTTCCTTGCATCCGGCTACTTGTGTAGTTCATACTCCGCGTTACCCAACATGCCGAGCGTTCTTTTATATGCATAGGGGTTCCTTTTTTTGGTTTCCTTTCATCTTGCATTTCAGAGTGCAGGCGCAACAGAAGATCAAGGTTGAACATTTCCTTGAAATAATTAAATTTGGTCAATTATTGAATGACATAACTCAAGCATTACATATATCTCTGTCAAGTGCATAACATATATATCACTTCCTCAACGTACTCCTATATAGATGCCCCCCCTTTTGGCTTACGCGCGACAAACCCCCCTACCCCCCACGCTCAGGAAATCCTGTTATCCTTGTCAAACCCCTAAAGCAAGGAGGACTCAAGAACGTGCCGACTAACAAGTTGAGGTATGGGTTAGCCACCGGGGATAAATTTATATATATATATATATATACATGCCCTTAATTTTTTTGTTAGAATTTTTAAAAACCTAAAAATTTCGATTAAAATTTGCAAAAAACCTCTCAATGCTAAAATTTTGAACATAAAAACC